AATAAAAAAAAATCAAAATAATAATGGAGAATCACCGACAAAAATTGGGAAAATATTTAAAAGAAAAAATATTCAATTAATAGTTAAATTTTTCATTGAAAAAATATACATAGATATCTTTCTATGTATCATTAATATGCGCAGAATCGCTCTACAACTTTTTATCGCATCAACAAAAAAAATTCTTGATAAATACATTTACAATAACGAAACAAATCAAGAAAGCATTAATAAAACAAAACAAAATAAAGTCAATTTTATTTTGCCTATGACTATAAAAAGGGCTTTTGATAATCTTAGAAATAGTAAGGGGAAGCCCCATATTGACTTATCTTACTTGTCACAAAACTATGTATTTTTTAAATTATCACAAAGCCAAGTTATTAACTTCAATAAGTTAAGATCTATTCTTCAATATAATCGACCGTCTTTTTTTCTTAAGACTGAAATAAAGGATTTTTTTGGAAGACAAGGAATATTTCATTCCGAATTAAGACATAAGAAACTTCCAAATTATGGAAGGAATCCATGGAAAAACTGGTTAAGAGGTGATTATCAATACGATTTATCTCAGATTACATGGTCTAGATTAGTCCCACAAAAATGGAGAAATGGAATCAATCAATCCCATACGTCTGAAAATAAAGATTTAAACAAATGGTATTCCTATGAAAAAGACCAATTAGTGGATTACAAAAAAAAACAAAATTCGAAAGTATATTTATTTTCAAATAAAGAGGAGAATTTTCAAAAAAACTATAGATATGATCTTTTATCATATAAATATATTCATTCTGAAACTAAGAAGAACTCCTATATTTATAGATCATCATTAGAAACAAATAAGAACCAAGAAAATTCCACCAGAAATAAAGAAAAATTTTTTAACATACTCAAGAATATTCCTATCAATAATTATCTAGGAAAAAGTTATAGTTATATTATATATATGGAAAAAAATCCAGATAGAAAATATTTGGTTTGTAAAATTAAAAAAAATATTAAGGCTAAACCTAATAAGGACCAAAAAATTGATAAAATTCATAATGATGGTCTTTTTTATCTTCCGATTCATTCAAATTCCGAAATCAATTACAAATACAAAAGGGTCTTTTACAAATACAAAAGGGTCCTTTTTGATTGGATGGTAATGTTTTTTGATTGGATGGGAATGAATGAAAAAATCTTAATGTTAAATCGATTCACATCGACTCCGAAAGTTGTTTTCTTTCCAGAGTTTGTGATACTTTATGATAAATATAAAAAGAAACCTTGGTTTATCCCAAGCAAATTACTTCTTTTTAATTTGAATATAAATCCAAATTTTAGTGAAAATAAAAATATCAATGTAAAGGAAGAAGAGGATGAGGATGTAAAGGAAGAAGAGGATGAGTATTTTTTTGGAAAGCAAGTTGGAAAGCAAGAAAACGATGAGGATTTTTTAAATTTTAGCCCATCAAATTCAAAACAATATTTTAAATTAAAGAATCAAAACAATATTGAAGAATCTTTTTTACAACCGATCCGAAAACTAAGAATCGTCCTTAAAGGAGATTTTCCCTTGCAATTACAATGGAATGGACGTGTGAATAAATTGAATCAAAAAATGATAGATAATATCCCGGCATACGGTCTCCTGCTTAACCTGATAAAAGTAAGAAAAATTGTTCTATCCCATATTAAAAGGAAAGAAATGAATCTGGATATAATGATTGAGCGTTTGGATCTTACAGAATTAATCAAAAATAGAATATTAATTATGGAACGTACCCGTCTATCTGTAAAAAATGACGGACAGTTTTTTATGTATCAAATCATAGGTATTTCATTGGTTCATAAAAATAAGCATCAAAGTAATCAAAGATACCGAAAACCAAAAAATGTTACTAAGAATAATTTTGATGAATCCATTCCAAGACATAAAAGAAAAACTCTAAATAGAGACAAAAAGATTTATGATTTGCTTGTTCCTGAAAAAATTTTATCGTCTAGACGTCGTAGAGAATTGAGAATTCTAATTTCTTTCAATTTGAATTTAACGACTAGGAATGGTGTGCATAGAAATACAGTATTTTGCAAGGAAAACAAGATAAAAAACTGGAGTCAATTTTTGGATGAAAGTAAACATTTTGACAGAAAAAAAAATGAATTAATGAAATTAAAGTTCTTTTTTTGGCCTAATTATCGATTAGAAGATTTAGCTTGTATGAATCGCTATTGGTTTGATACCAATAATGGGAGCCGCTTGAGTATGTTAAGGATATATATGTATCCATGATTTAAAATTTTGAGTTTCCTATATATTATCTTGTTCTATCAATCATATTTTTCATTTTTTCTTCTGTCCGGCATCTGTATATATTGATGTTATATGCAAGCAACCAGATGGACATATGCGCTGTCTTACACCCCAGTCTAGTATACTGCAATACTAAGCAAATGACGTAGGAAATGGCGTATCCATTAAAGCTATAAATTAATCAACAGAATCTTCGTAGTAAACTATTTGGTAGCGTCTTTTTCTATCACTATCCAAATTAACTCCAAAATCGGATTGATTAATCTTAATTGATAAAATCCGGAGTCTATAAATAAATTATGATTATTGTGTATACTACATTAAAATTTCTGACATTATTATTACTGATCAATAAAATAAATATCTGTAAAAAGGGGAGTGTGAAATTCTTTTATGGTAAAAAATTCATTTATTTCAATTATTTTGCAAGAACAAGAAGAAAACAAAGAAAACAGAGGATCTGTTGAATTTCAAGTAGTTAGTTTCACCAATAAGATACGGAGACTTACTTCACATTTGGAATTGCACAAAAAAGACTATTTATCTCAGAGAGGTCTGCGGAAAATTCTGGGAAAACGTCAACGGTTGCTGGCTTATTTATCAAAAAAAAATAGAGCGCGTTATAAAGAATTAATAGGACAGTTGGATATTCGAGAGAGAAAAACTCGTTAATTTGAAGAGTTAGTTTGAATTATTCGCTTAAAGTTTGATGAACTTCTTTTCGCTTTCAGCAATTCATGGAAGAATGAATCAGGAAAAACCTATGACTGTACCATCTACAAGAAAAGACTTCATGATAGTCAATATGGGACCTCACCACCCATCAATGCATGGTGTTCTTCGACTCATTGTTACTCTAGATGGTGAAGATGTTATTGACTGTGAACCAATATTGGGTTATTTACACAGAGGTATGGAAAAAATTGCGGAAAATCGAACAATTATACAATATTTGCCTTATGTAACGCGTTGGGATTATTTAGCTACTATGTTCACAGAAGCAATAACTGTAAATGCGCCAGAGCAATTAGGCAATATTCAAGTGCCTAAAAGGGCCAGTTATATCAGAGTCATTATGTTGGAGTTAAGTCGGATAGCTTCACATTTGTTATGGCTCGGCCCTTTTATGGCAGATATTGGGGCACAGACTCCTTTCTTCTATATTTTTCGAGAAAGAGAATTGATATATGACCTATTCGAAGCTGCCACCGGTATGCGAATGATGCACAATTTTTTTCGTATTGGAGGAGTCACTGCTGATTTACCTCATGGCTGGATAGATAAATGTTTGGATTTTTGCGATTATTTTTTAACAGGAATTGCTGAATATCAAAAGCTTATTACACGGAATCCCATTTTTTTAGAACGAGTTGAAGGAGTAGGCATTATTGGTGGAGAGGAAGCAATAAATTGGGGTTTGTCGGGACCAATGTTACGAGCTTCCGGAATACAATGGGATCTTCGTAAAGTTGATCATTATGAGTGTTACGACGAATTTGATTGGGAAGTCCAATGGCAAAAAGAGGGGGATTCATTAGCTCGTTATTTAGTACGAATCAGTGAAATGACAGAATCCATAAAAATTATTCAACAGGCTCTAGAAGGAATTCCGGGAGGGCCCTATGAAAATTTAGAAATCCGTCGCTTTGATAGAGTAAAAGATAATGTATGGAATGAGTTTGACTATCGATTCATTAGTAAAAAACCCTCTCCGACTTTTGAATTGTCGAAGCAAGAACTTTATGCGAGAGTCGAAGCACCAAAGGGAGAATTGGGAATTTTTCTGATAGGAGATAAGGGTGTTTTTCCTTGGCGATATAAAATTCGCCCACCGGGGTTTATTAATTTGCAAATTCTTCCTCAGTTAGTTAAAAGAATGAAATTGGCTGATATTATGACGATACTAGGTAGTATAGATATCATTATGGGAGAAGTTGATCGTTAAAATGATAATTGATCCAACAGAAGTACAAGCTATCAATTCTTTTTCTAGATTGGAATCCTTAAAAGAGGTCTATGGGATCATATGGATGCTTATCCCTGTTTTTACTCCTATATTAGGAATCATAATAGGTGTACTAGTAATTGTTTGGTTAGAAAGAGAAATCTCTGCGGGTATACAACAACGTATTGGCCCTGAATACGCAGGACCTTTGGGAATTCTTCAAGCTCTAGCAGATGGTACCAAATTACTTTTCAAAGAGAATCTTCTTCCATCTAGAGGAGATACTCGTTTATTCAGTATTGGACCATCTATAGCAGTCATATCAATTTTATTAAGTTATTTAGTAATTCCTTTTGGTTATCACCTTGTTCTAGCCGATCTCAGTATCGGGGTTTTTTTATGGATTGCTATTTCAAGTATTGCTCCTGTCGGCCTTCTTATGTCAGGATATGGCTCAAATAATAAATATTCTTTTTTAGGTGGTCTACGAGCTGCTGCTCAATCAATTAGTTATGAAATACCATTAACTCTATGTGTGTTATCAATATCTCTACGTGTGATTCGTTAAGACATAAATTTCCCCCTACTTCTTTTCTTTCTAGGAAGGAAGTGCCATGAGTTGAATATATATTTTCGTTTTTTATTTATTATTCGGGGGTTAATGAAGGAAACCAGATAGTTATATGAGTGAAAGAAACGGCTTATAAATTTGCAGTAAAAGATTGAATCTCATTTCCTATGTACAAGCGTTAATAA